CGCCTTATTTTCTTTCGTAAAATTAACTTCAACTATTTGTATCAAAATACTTCAGAGTTGAAGAGAAGTATCCAAATGACATGTCTTATTTTACAATAACCCATGTTTGTAGCAATGAAATACCACAACCTACCCGATATGATATATGAGAATTCGAATTTTCTATGATATGCCTTCCCTATAAAGGACCAGAAATACCTTGCTTACGTATCATTGGAAAGTGCATTAACATAAATACGGCAGTAAGGAGAGGCAGTACAAAGGTATGTAAACTATAAAAACGAGTCAAAGTGGATTGCCCCACACTAGCACTTCCACGTAATAACTCCACTAAAGGGGATCCTATTACCGGAATCGCTTCAGGTACACCTGTCACAATTTTTACTGCCCAATAACCGATTTGATCCCAAGGTAAAGAATAGCCAGTTACACCAAATGATGCAGTCAATACAGCCAAAACCACACCTGTGACCCAAGTTAATTCACGGGGTTTTTTAAATCCACCTGTGAGATACACGCGAAATACGTGCAGGATCATCATTAGAACCATCATACTTGCTGACCATCGATGAACTGATCGAATTAACCAACCAAAGTTGGCCTCCGTCATTATATATTGAACGGAGGAAAAAGCTTCTGTAACAGTTGGTCGGTAGTAAAAAGTCATAGCAAAACCAGTAGCAACCTGTACTAAAAAACAAGTAAGTGTAATTCCCCCTAAACAATAAAATATGTTGACATGAGGAGGAACATATTTACTAGTTATATCATCCGCAATTGCCTGAATCTCAAGACGTTCCTCAAACCAATCATATACTTTATTGAGATAGGTAACTAGCTCAACTCCCCCTCCGAGAACCGTATATGAAAATTTCATCTCGTACGGCTCAAGCAGAAACACACAAATTTTCAACGGATATTAGAAAAAAAAAAGGTTCAAAACTTCATGAGCCACGGGATTGGATCAATTTGCCTTGAAGATATTAAATAAGAAAAATCCAGAATTTCTTCTTTGTGATGATAATGCCAAAAAATCTCAAGTTGGCTCATCTGTCTTTCCCTTATGTTGATCATTAGGGGCCTCTTGACTTTTCTCTTCCCTATTTTTTTTTTTTTATTTTTTTACTAGTAAAAAAATAAAAAAAAAATTGTAAAAAAATAAATAAAAATTTATAGTGGTTTTCTAATAGAAATTATCTTGTTGTGATCCTATGAGTTAGTTCAATTAAAACCTTAGATTCATACTAGAGCCACGATGATTGAGTCTCAAGCTAACCAAAAGGCAAGGGTTCTTCGAATAAGAACCGCTTGATGATCATTTATTGAATTGGTGTAATGACTCGACAAAAGCGAGAGAAAAAAAAGCTGTCTTTTGGGCAAACAAAATCGGAAGGAAGAAAAATTCTTTTTTTTATTAAGAACTACTTGAATTTTTTTTTTTTTTCAGTCTGGTTGCGAGGTCTAAATAGTGAGTATGAATCATAGTTCCATTTTTTTTTCTTGATCCACTCTATGTATTTCGTGTTCCAGATACTAGAATAAATAATATAATATCCGACGAATTAAGAATCATCTTGATAGAGAGAACAGGCCTTTTCTATGTATTATCAATAGGATCAATTCTAACAAGTCACACACTCATATTCCAGAGATACCAAAACAAAAAAATCCACGGTCGAACTACCAGAATGTATAGAAATGTGGAGCTTAAAGCAGAAAGGCCCTTTTTTGGATGGAAAAACTATGACTTCATAGTTTTAGTTAGTAGAAACCTAATTCATTAAAATTCCGTCCAGTAAAACAGAAGAATTATAAATTTCTAAAATGATAGATAGGAATATCGCGAATAAAGCCATTGCAACCCCCATAAAAGGAGTAGTCCCCCAACCCGGAGCTACTTTCCCATATTCCGAATTCAAGGGTTTCAATAAACTACCTGCGCCAGTTCGTTTTGGCCTAGGTCTAGAACTATCTTCAACGGTTTGTGTAGCCATAAATTCTATTTAATCATTGGTGTTGACTTTGTATACTATTCCGTTGTAGTTGTAAATACACGATCTTTTCATAGATCCATTGTAATCTTGAAATTCTAGAAAAATGGAAACAGCAACTTTAGTCGCCATCTCCATATCTGGTTTACTTGTAAGCTTTACTGGGTATGCCTTATATACCGCGTTTGGGCAACCCTCTCAACAATTAAGAGATCCATTCGAAGAACATGGGGACTAATTGAAGTAAGAAGTCTCCCATATGGGAGACTTCTTACTTCAATTAAATTATTTCATTTTTTAGTCGGAACCTTTGGTGGTTCTCGGAAGAAGATAGCGAAAAAAATTATCCCTAAAGTCGAAACTAAAAGGAACGTATAAACCAATGCTTCCATAGATTCGATCGTGGTTTATTTACAATTATAACTTCCACACCTATTCACTTGTCATTTGGGATCATTTCCCATATAAAAAAGAAAAAGAGTCAAAGAAAGGACAGGAGATGTTTCCCATGTCAAATCAAAAAAGAGAGGTGAAAAATACCATAGCAATGCGGTATCAGACTGTCTGTCTCCTTGTAGTTGGATCCCCAACTTTTTGGAATGTTCCAAATTCCACTTGAGCATCCAAGTCTGGATCAATACCAGCAAAAACATCTCGGAATAAAGTTCGAGCGCCATGCCAAATGTGTCCGAAAAAGAAGAGCAAAGCAAAAGTAGCATGACCAAAAGTGAACCAACCCCTTGGACTGCTCCGAAAAACACCATCTGATTTCAAAGTAGCTCGATCTAATTCAAAAATTTCTCCTAATTGGGCACGCCTCGCATATTTTTTTACAGTAGCAGGATCAGAATAACTTACTCCATTAAGTTCGCCCCCATAGAACTCCACTGTTACGCCTACTTGTTCAACGCTATATTTGGATTCTGCTCTTCTAAAAGGAACGTCTGCTCTCACAATTCCCTCTTCATCTACCAAAACTACCGGAAATGTTTCAAAAAAAGTAGGCATACGACGTACAAAAAGCTCGCGCCCTTCTTTATCTCTAAAGACGGGATGTCCTAACCATCCAACAGCTATTCCATCCCCATTGTCCATTGAGCCTGCTCTGAATAATCCTCCCTTTGCCGGATTATTACCAATATAATCATAAAAAGCTAATTTTTCGGGAATTTTAGACCAAGCTTCTGATAAACTAAGATTTTCGGCTAACCCATCGCTAACTCTTCGATATATTTCTTGCTGAAAGTATCCCTGATCCCACTGATAACGAGTAGGCCCAAATAATTCGATTGGAGTAGTTGCCGATCCATACCACATAGTTCCGGCAACTACGAAAGCTGCAAAAAAAACAGCAGCGATACTACTGGAAAGTACAGTTTCAATATTGCCCATACGTAATCCTTTGTATAGACGTTGAGGCGGGCGGACACTAAGATGGAATAGGCCCGCTAATATGCCCAATGTACCCGCAGCAATATGATGCGAAGCTATTCCTCCCGGAACGAAAGGATCAAAACCTTCTGCACCCCACGCAGGATTTACCGCTTGTACTTTTCCAGTTAGTCCATAAGGATCGGATACCCATATCCCAGGACCATACAAACCGGTTACATGAAATGCACCAAAGCCAAAACAAGCCACCCCTGCAAGAAATAAATGAATTCCAAAGATCTTGGGCAAATCCAAAGAGGGTTTTCCCGTCCGCTCATCACAGAATATTTCTAGGTCCCAATATACCCAATGCCAGATAGCTGCCAAGAAACACAAGCCAGAAAACACAATATGTGCACCTGCCACACCTTCATAACTCCAAATACCCGGATTTGTTATAGTTCCTCCTGAAATACTCCAACCCCCCCACGAATTGGTTATTCCTAAACGAGTCATGAAGGGGATGACGAACATACCCTGTCTCCACATTGGATCCAGAACAGGATCAGAGGGATCAAAAACCGCTAATTCGTATAAAGCCATCGAGCCAGCCCAACCAGAAACTAGAGCTGTATGCATTATATGCACCGAAAGCAATCGACCCGGATCATTCAATACGACAGTATGAACACGATACCAAGGCAAACCCATGGAAATACCCCTTTAGCAAAGAAAAATAGACACGATGTCGTTTTATTTTATCGCATTGGAAAAGACTATCCATATCCTATGTACCTAACCCTTTTAGGGGATTCTGTGTCAGAAAGCGTGAATATTTATTTCATTCCATTAAAAATTCCATTAAAAATAAGAAGCCAATTCAATTCTGTTTGTAAGAAGAAAGAGAAGCAGATCTATTCTATACTCGATAAGTGCCAATATGCAATGGGTAACTTGGGCTATTTCAAAAAACGAAGAATAGATCCCTAACCCCTCTTTGTTTATCATTCGAATCACAGATTTCTTTTTCTTTATTCAATCTGTCTTACCTTCCTTATATGTATAATTTTTCAATCTATGTATCATTTCAATCTATGTATTAATAGAATCTATAGTATTCTTATAGAATAAGAAAAAAAATGAAGATAATAAACTGCAGATTCTTTCTTTCTCTTCCAGTCTTAAGTTTCCATATTAAAGTGTAGTTTTCTTACTTAAATTTAATAATATTAATCTAATATGCCCATTGGTGTTCCAAAAGTACCTTACCGGATTCCCGGAGATGAAGAAGCGACTTGGGTTGACTTATACAATGTTATGTATCGAGAAAGGACACTTTTTTTAGGTCAAGAGATTCGTTGCGAGATCACGAATCATATTACAGGTCTCATGGTATATCTCAGTATAGAAGATGGAATTAGCGATATTTTTTTGTTTATAAACTCCCCTGGGGGATGGCTAATCTCAGGAATGGCGATTTTTGATACGATGCAAACGGTGACACCAGATATATATACAATATGCCTCGGAATAGCCGCGTCCATGGCCTCCTTCATTCTGCTTGGAGGAGAACCCACTAAGCGTATAGCATTCCCTCACGCTAGAATTATGCTTCACCAACCTGCTAGTGCTTATTATCGGGCAAGGACACCAGAATTTTTACTAGAAGTGGAAGAGTTACACAAAGTTCGCGAAATGATCACAAGGGTTTATGCACTAAGAACAGGCAAGCCTTTTTGGGTTGTATCCGAAGACATGGAAAGGGATGTTTTTATGTCAGCAGACGAAGCCAAAGCTTATGGACTTGTCGATATTGTAGGGGATGAAATGATTGACGAGCACTGCGATACTGATCCAGTATGGTTTCCAGAAATGTTTAAGGATTGGTAGTGGCTGAATTTCTTGTAAATTTATTTCAAACCTAAATTCGGGTTTTATGCTATTTTTTAGAAAATAGAAATACTTCATGATGATGAATCATCAGGTTAAGATCGATCTAAACCAATCCATTTTTTTCTATATACATACGACATGCCAACGGTTAAACAACTTATTAGAAATGCAAGACAGCCAATACGAAATGCTAGAAAAACGCCCGCGCTTAAGGGATGTCCTCAGCGTCGAGGAACATGTGCTAGGGTGTATGTGCGACTCGTTCAGATCATGAGTTCAAACAAATAAGACAAATTTGGAAGTATCCATGATCGGTACCAATGAATAGGATAGAGAAGCTCTATCTTAGATTTCTACGGTATATGGAATTTATGGTTTTCTTTGGTGCAAATCCAATCATCTACATTGGAAGAAGCAATCCCCCCATTGGTAGCAAATGGTTATCCATTAAGCGGAGGAAATAGTAATAAAAAGAAAAGGCTTATGCTCCTTTATCTTAAAAGAACGGACTAAAGGGTCAGCTGCTTAGCCAACTTTCATAATTAAATACCGTCACTGTATGAATAACTCTTATTTATTGTGAAAAGAGCTATTTACTCTATAATGGATAGGTAGAGCCAAAGAATGTGAATTATACAAGTTCACAATATCTTTTGATAAAAGAAAGGGCTCCGGTGTATAGAGAGGGCCTCACCGTTTAAAAGGGAACCATAGAAACGATGGAACCCACTGTTTTTTTAGTATCGTTAGAATTTGTTATTTCTATACGAAATAACTGAAGGGGATAGAATAAAAAATCGTGGTTGGGAAGGTTATAGTAGCAAAAGCCATTGGAATTAATATTTTATATATCGGAATAATCCGTTTTGTTATTAATGGGAAAAAGAGCGGTTAAAAGAAGAGAAATCATTAGTTATTCATTAAGGTTAATTTGATTCAATGACCAGAGTTCCGCGAGGATATATAGCTCGGAGACGACGAACAAAAATGCGTTCATTTGCCTCAAACTTTAGAGGGGCTCATTTAAGACTTAATCGAATGATTACTCAACAAGTAAGAAGAGCTTTTGTTTCTTCTCATCGAGATAGAGGCAGGCAAAAGAGGGATTTTCGTCGTTTGTGGATCACTCGGATAAACGCAGCAACACGCATATATAAAGTATTCGATAGTTATAGTAAATTAATACACAATCTGTACAAAAAGGAATTGATTCTTAATCGTAAAATGCTTGCACAAGTAGCTGTATTAAATCCAAATAATCTTTACACGATTTCCAATAAAATAAAGACCATCAATTAAAAGGATAAAAAAGTAATATACAGGAATAATTAAAACCAAATTCCCGGAGAGGGAACTCCGGGAAGATACAATAAATTAAGATTAAGTGGTAGGAATCAACAAGCATGTTGCAATAAATAAAAAAACTATTTCTTTTTTCCCATTTTTCTTTCTTTTCTTAGAACAAACACAAGAATCTAAACTGGATTACTTTATTTATATATGAGTCTGACCCTTTTGAATAAAACATCAACAATCGGAACTTAAGCTCCGATTGTTGTTTCTTAAATTCTGGTTGGAGTTTCTTAAATTTCGATTGGAATTGAACTTTTGTGTTAATTGAGGAATATGTCTATTTTTTCTGTGTCTAGGACCAGTAATTATTGAAATTGACTGGGCTTGAAATTGCTTCTCATTCTCATAGTTACGAAATGGTAAGAAAGATAAAATACGAGCCTGTTTTATAGCAAGAGTAATTAATCTTTGTTGTTTCAAGGTTAATCTATTTATTCGTCTGGATAATATTTTTCCTTGTTCACTAATAAATCGATTAATTAAACTCATGTTTCTATAATCAATTCGATCCCCCGGACCAATTCGGGAACGCCTACGAAAAGTTTGTTTGGATTTACGAAAAGGTTGTTTGAATTTACGAAAAGGTTGCTTGGATTTATGAAAAGTTTGTTTGGATTTACGAAAAGGTTGCTTAGATTTACGAAAAGGTTGTTTAGATATATACATGATTTATTCCTTATTTAAAAATTTGAAAAAAAAAAATGGATTTCTTTATTTTATTAATTTTGGATCCAGAAGAAGTAGTCTTTCTTTGGTCCATATATTATTTCATTCATATACTATATATAAAAAAACCTCTATACATATGAAATAATATCTACCTAAAATCAGATGATTTGTATTTTGTATTCTATCTATGTTCTTAATATTAAATAATAAAATAAGAAGTTCTTACTCTTTCTGTTCTTTAGATTTAGAAAAATCAAAAATACGATTCTCCTATTTCTTTATTTCATTATGAGTCGTATGCTTGCGGCAATAACGACAAAATTTTCTTAATTCTAATTGTCCGGGTGTATTGTGGCGATTCTTTTGAGTACTATATCTAGAAATCCCCGTCGATTCCTTATTGGTACCCTTTCGAACACAACTGATACATTCCAAAATCACTCTGATTCTAACATCTTTGCCCTTGCCCATGAACCTCCTTTTTGGATCGACTTAACTTAATTCTTATACCTGCTCTTTTATTCTTCTATATTGGAATTGGATCCGAAAAAGAAGAATAAAATCCAATAGAATACAAAATTTTTGAAATTTGTAAATTAAGTAATAAAAAATGAAGAAATAATTAAAGAATACAATCCTTGTCGAATTAGCAAAGATTTTGCTTCGAAATCCTTAGCAAGCCTAGCTCTAGCCTCTTTCTATGCTCGGATTTGTGAGGCCTGACTTAGCTTGGATACGGCTTTTAATTAAATTTATGTTTTCTTCCAAAATGAGATTTACCAAATTTTTCATGACTCTTAGGTTCAACCCAATCCATCTTTTCTTTCTTTTTGCTTCGTATACTAAAAAAGGATTGAAGAAAAATTTTCGGCATGTCACGAAGAATTCTCTATCTCGCACAGGAATAACTAGAATTAAAAAAAAGGGAATGACAAAGCATCTGGGAATAAACGATTAATTTCTATCAATAAACCTGCTAAAGCCCCAAACCATAGAGTACTTAGCACGGGTGCTACAGAGAGGTATGTTTTTATATCCCGCATTGAAAATCCTCCTTCCTTATTGGAATACATATATGATCAGATACTCTTGCCCAAGATCGTTTGTATTTCTTTAGGCGAGATTCCTAACTAAAAAACAGAATAAATATTCTATATATATAGAATGAACCATATAGTAGAATGAACCATATAGACGAGATTTGGCTATCCCTAAAAAAGAAAAAGATGACCCCTTCTTCCTATACATTACTAAGGAATAGTAATCTTTCTTTTATAGTTGAAATTTAACTGGATTTTAGATATATACCCTTCCTTGATTATATGAGACCAAAAACAAGAAATGACAAGAAAGTTCTATATAGATAGAGAAATAGAAGAAAATTACGATGTGGAAAACAAGAAAGGAATTGTGTACAATGGCATTGTACAACAATTTGGAAAAGGGATGTAGCGCAGCTTGGTAGCGCGTTTGTTTTGGGTACAAAATGTCACAGGTTCAAATCCTGTCATCCCTACCTATTACTTCTCTCTTCTTTATGGGCAGTAGCGGGGAGATCGGGATATAACTTGAATTTGTGGATACTATACGTACGTGAGACACGTTAGGAGTAGAAAAGTATTTTCTTTTTGAAAGCGCTCTTAGTTCAGTTTGGTAGAACGTGGGTCTCCAAAACCCGATGTCGTAGGTTCAAATCCTACAGAGCGTGATTCCATCTATCTTATGTCGAAACAGATTAAAATAACTTAAAAAAACAAAGTCGAATTACAACCCCAATTTGACCCCCTCTCTGGTCTGGAGGAGGTCAATCAAAAAATAAATATTACTCAATCAAAGATCCAACTGATCCCCACGCCTGTATTGCAAATACGCAGTCACGAATAATCCCGCTAAAGTAATAGGAATTAGGCCTAAGACGATTCCAAATAGAAAAACTTCAATCATTTCGATTTTTTCGAGGGAATAAAAAAAGAGGTACGATCTATCTCTAAATAATAGTCTAAATTATCCACGAATCTCAATGACCAAGAAAAGAATTGGTAATTAGTGTGGAAAAGAGTCCTATAATACCGGGAACCTAAAGGAAAGATTCGTATTTTCTGACTTATTCATTCAAAAAATCATTTCAAATAAGACGTATCTTGTTCAAGCCAATAAATAGAGCTGGGGTTATAGTTAAAGCAGCCAGTAGAAAACCGAAATAACTAGTTATAGTAAGCATGAAGGGGTTAAATTCCATTTTTTTTCCTACACTACATATGTTGGTAAAGCACTTACCTAAGTTATGGAAAATTCATAATTCATCGGTTATTTTAGATAATACTAAAAAACAAGATAGAGCGAGATACAGAAGTGTAAAAGAAAATCGATTCATCAGATGGGACATAAGTCCCTAATTCCGAATCAAGAGATTTATTGTGGAATCTGTGAGTTAAGTAAAGTAATAATATTAAGAACTGGATCATCTAAACCCATTGAAAAATGAAAAATGGTCGTCCCCTATTCCTTCTTATTTTAACTCATTGTATTCCATATGGAATAAGAGGAGAAGAAAACCATTCTACGACTCCCAAAGGCCCCCTGAAAAAGGGAAAGCTCTTCCTTGAATTTACTTTATTTTTATTTATTCATTTTTCGAACCCCAAACAAAGTTGATTCGAAGACGAGTTACCTCAATTATCTTTTTCTTTTAAGTTCTATCTTCTGTCTTTCCCTATTTCATC